GTCCCTGTAGCTTATCAAACAAAGCATGGCACTGAAGATGCCAAGATGGTTGTCCCATAAACACCCAAGGACAAAAGACTTAGTCCTAACCTTACTGTTAATTCTTGCCAAACATATACATGCAAGTATCCGCATCCCAGTGTAAATGCCCTCGGACCCTACATCTTATAGGCAAGAGGAGCAGGTATCAGGCACACCCACAGCTGTAGCCCAAGACACCTTGCTTAGCCACACCCCCACGGGTACTCAGCAGTAATTAACATTAAGCAATAAGCGCAAGCTTGACTTAGTTATGGCAATACTCAGGGTTGGTAAATCTTGTGCCAGCCACCGCGGTCACACAAGAGACCCAAATTAACTGTAACACGGCGTAAAGAGTGGCACTATGCTATCGCAGCAACTAAGATCAAAGCACAACTGAGCCGTCATAAGCCCAAGATGTGCCTAAAGCCACCATCAAGACGATCTTAGCAACAACGATAAATTAAACTCCACGAAAGCTAGGGCACAAATGGGATTAGATACCCCACTACGCCTAGCCCTAAATCTCGATACTTACCCCACTGAAGTATCCGCCCGAGAACTACGAGCACAAACGCTTAAAACTCTAAGGACTTGGCGGTGCCCCAAACCCACCTAGAGGAGCCTGTTCTATAATCGATAACCCACGATACACCCAACCACTCCTTGCCAGTGCAGCCTACATACCGCCGTCGCCAGCTCACCTCCTCTGAGAGCCCAACAGTGAGCACAACAGCCCCGCCCACTAACAAGACAGGTCAAGGTATAGCCCACGGAGTGGGAGAAATGGGCTACATTTTCTAAAATAGATAACCCACGGAAGGGGGTGTGAAACCTCCCCTAGAAGGCGGATTTAGCAGTAAAGTGGGACAATAATGCCCTCTTTAAACTGGCCCTGGAGCACGTACACACCGCCCGTCACCCTCCTCACAAGCTACAGACTTCTCATAAATAATTCCACTAATTAGCCAAAGACGAGGTAAGTCGTAACAAGGTAAGTGTACCGGAAGGTGCACTTAGCACCAAGACGTAGCTATAATACAAAAGCATTCAGCTTACACCTGAAAGATATCTGCCACCTACCAGATCGTCTTGAAGCCTAACTCTAGCCCAGCCGCAACTCCGACCAAAACCAATCAAAACTCTCTCCACCTCCAAAACCAAAGCATTCTCTTAACTTAGTATAGGCGATAGAAAAGACTCCTCTTGGCGCGATAGAAACCTCTGTACCGTAAGGGAAAGATGAAATAACAATGAAAACCAAAGCAACAAACAGCAAAGATAAACCCTTGTACCTTTTGCATCATGATTTAGCAAGAACAATCAAGCAAAACGAGCTAAAGCTTGTCACCCCGAAACCCAAGCGAGCTACTTACAAGCAGCTACCTTTGAGCGAACCCGTCTCTGTTGCAAAAGAGTGGGATGACTTGTTAGTAGAGGTGAAAAGCCAACCGAGCTGGGTGATAGCTGGTTGCCTGTGAAACGAATTTAAGTTCCTTCTTGATTTTTCTCTACAGACACCAAACCCAAACTACACCGAAGTAAATCAAGAATAATTGAAAGGAGGTACAGCTCCTTTAAAAAGAATACAACCTCCCATAGCGGATACATCTTTTCACCTCAAAACTGTAGGCCTTAAGCAGCCACCAGTAAAGAGTGCGTCAAAGCTCACCTTAAAAAAATTCAAGAATTGTCCGACTCCCTTACCCTTAACAGGCTAACCTATAATAATAGGAGAATTAATGCTAAAATAAGTAACTAGGGATCACTCCCTCTCAAGCGCAAGCTTACATTATTACATTATTAACAGACCACGGCCAATGCTACAAACCAACAAGACCAAACATTAAACTCACCCTGTTAACCCAACTCAGGAGCGCTCTGTTAGAAAGATTGAAACCTGTAAAAGGAACTAGGCAAACCTAAGGCCCGACTGTTTACCAAAAACATAGCCTTCAGCCCAACAAGTATTGAAGGTGATGCCTGCCCAGTGACATTACGTTCAACGGCCGCGGTATCCTAACCGTGCGAAGGTAGCGCAATCAATTGTCTCATAAATCGAGACTTGTATGAATGGCTAAACGAGGTCTTAACTGTCTCTTACAGGCAATCAGTGAAATTGATCTTCCTGTGCAAAAGCAGGAATAAGAACATAAGACGAGAAGACCCTGTGGAACTTAAAAATTAGCGACCATCATATATCACATCACAAACCTTCTAGGCCTACATCCCAAAAGAACTGGCCCGCATTTTTCGGTTGGGGCGACCTTGGAGAAAAACAAACCCTCCAAAATCAAGACCATCCCTCTTAACCAAGAGCAACCCCTCAACGTACTAACAGTAATCCAGACCCAGTACAACTGACCAACGGACCAAGCTACCCCAGGGATAACAGCGCAATCTCCTTCAAGAGCCCGTATCGACAAGGAGGTTTCGACCTCGATGTTGGATCAGGACATCCTAATGGTGCAGCCGCTATTAAGGGTTCGTTTGTTCAACGATTAACAGTCCTACGTGATCTGAGTTCAGACCGGAGCAATCCAGGTCGGTTTCTATCTATGATAAACTTTCCCCAGTACGAAAGGACCGGGAAAGTGAGGCCAATGTCACAGACATGCCTTCCCTCCAAAGTAATGAACCCAACTAAATTACCAAGAGGACTTTCCCCCAATCCTAGATAAGGACTGCTAGCGTGGCAGAGCTTGGGCAAATGCAAAAGGCTTAAGCCCTTTACCCAGAGGTTCAAATCCTCTCCCTAGCTTCTCATGATCCTAACCCACCTTACCATATCCCTATCCTATGCAATCCCAATCCTAATCGCCGTAGCCTTTCTAACGCTAGTTGAACGAAAAATCCTAAGCTACATACAATCCCGAAAAGGTCCAAACATTGTAGGCCCCTTCGGCCTACTTCAACCTATTGCAGATGGTGTAAAACTATTCATCAAAGAGCCCATCCGTCCATCCACCTCCTCTCCATTCCTCTTCATCATAACACCTATCTTGGCCCTTCTCCTAGCAATTACAATCTGAATTCCTCTACCCCTCCCCTTCCCCCTTACCGACTTAAACCTGGGCCTCCTCTTCCTCCTAGCCATATCAAGCATAGCAGTATACTCAATTCTATGATCAGGGTGGGCTTCAAACTCCAAATATGCACTAATTGGTGCTCTACGGGCAGTAGCACAAACTATCTCCTACGAAGTAACACTAGCTATTATCCTCCTATCCATAATGATATTAAGCGGGAACTACACCTTAAGCACCTTAGCCACCACCCAAGAGCCACTATACCTCATTTTTTCCTCCTGACCCCTTGCAATAATATGATATATCTCCACGCTCGCAGAAACAAATCGTGCCCCATTCGACCTTACAGAAGGGGAATCCGAACTAGTTTCAGGCTTCAACGTAGAATACGCCGCAGGCCCATTTGCCTTATTCTTCCTAGCTGAATATGCAAATATCATACTAATAAATACACTAACCACCATCCTATTCCTAAATCCAAGCTCACTTAACCCTCCCACAGAACTATACCCGCTAGCCCTGGCCATCAAAGTTCTCATCCTCTCCTCAGGCTTCCTATGAGTCCGAGCTTCCTACCCACGATTCCGCTACGATCAACTTATACATCTCCTTTGAAAAAACTTCCTCCCACTAACCCTAGCACTATGTATTTGACACACAAGCATACCAATCTCCTACGCAGGCCTGCCTCCTTACCTAAGGAAATGTGCCTGAACGCAAAGGGTCACTATGATAAAGTGAACATAGAGGTACACCAGCCCTCTCATTTCCTAGTAAAAATTAGAAAAGTAGGAATCGAACCTACACAGGAGAGATCAAAACTCCCCATACTTCCTTTATATTATTTCCTAGTAGAGTCAGCTAAAAAAGCTATCGGGCCCATACCCCGAAAATGATGGTTTAACCCCTTCCTCTACTAATTAACCCACATGCAAAACTAATCTTCCTCACAAGCCTAGTCCTAGGGACAACCATTACAATCTCAAGCAACCATTGAATATCAGCCTGAGCAGGCCTAGAAATCAATACTCTCGCCATTATCCCCCTCATTTCAAAATCCCACCACCCGCGAGCCATCGAAGCCGCAATCAAATATTTCCTAGTACAGGCAACCGCTTCAGCACTAGTCCTCTTCTCAAGTATAATCAACGCATGATCTACAGGACAATGAGATATTACCCAATTAAACCAACCAATACCATGCCTTTTACTAACAACAGCAATTGCAATAAAACTAGGTCTAGTACCATTCCACTTTTGGTTTCCCGAAGTACTCCAAGGCTCATCCTTAACCACCGCCCTTTTATTATCCACAGTAATGAAATTTCCCCCAATCACAATTCTATTTCTAACATCCCATTCACTAAACCCAGCATTATTAACCTCAATGGCCGTTGCCTCAGCAGCCTTAGGAGGTTGAATGGGGTTAAATCAAACACAGATTCGAAAAATTCTAGCCTTTTCATCAATCTCCCACCTAGGGTGAATAACTATCATCATCATATACAGCCCTAAACTTACCTTACTAACTTTCTACCTATACTCCTTAATAACTATTACCGTATTCCTCACCCTCAATACAACTAAAGCTTTAAAACTATCAACAATAATAATCACATGAACAAAAATCCCCACACTAAATGCAACCCTAATGCTAACACTTCTCTCCCTAGCAGGCCTCCCCCCACTAACAGGCTTCTTACCCAAATGACTCATCATCCAAGAACTCACTAAACAAGAAATAACCACAGCAGCTACAATCATCACCATACTTTCACTGCTGGGGTTATTTTTTTACCTTCGCCTCGCATACTACTCAACAATCACACTCCCACCAAACTCCACAAACCATATAAAACAATGGCATACTGACAAATCAACAAACACCCTAATTGCCATCTTCACCTCTCTATCCGCCCTACTCCTGCCCCTCTCACCTATAATCCTCACCATCATCTAGAAACTTAGGATCAACCCAAACCGAAGGCCTTCAAAGCCTTAAATAAGAGTTAAACTCTCTTAGTTTCTGCTAAGACCCGCAAGACATTATCCTGCATCTCCTGAATGCAACCCAGACGCTTTAATTAAGCTAGGGCCTTACCTAGACAGATGGGCCTCGATCCCATAAAACTCTAGTTAACAGCTAGATGCCTAAGCCAACAGGCTTCCGTCTAAAAAGACCCTGGCACACTTTCAGCGTGCATCAATGAGCTTGCAACTCAACATGAACTTCACTACAGAGTCGATAAGAAGAAGAATTGAACCCCTGTGAAAAGGACTACAGCCTAACGCTTTAACACTCAGCCATCTTACCTGTGACCTTCATTAATCGATGATTATTCTCAACCAACCACAAAGATATCGGAACCCTCTACCTAATCTTCGGCGCATGGGCCGGCATAATTGGCACTGCTCTCAGCCTACTAATCCGCGCAGAACTCGGCCAACCAGGAAGCCTATTAGGGGACGACCAAATCTATAATGTAATCGTCACCGCCCACGCCTTCGTAATAATTTTCTTCATAGTCATACCCATCATGATTGGAGGGTTCGGAAATTGACTAGTCCCACTCATAATTGGTGCCCCCGACATAGCATTCCCACGCATAAACAATATAAGCTTCTGACTCCTCCCTCCATCCTTTTTGCTACTACTCGCCTCCTCCACAGTAGAAGCAGGAGCAGGTACAGGATGAACAGTCTACCCACCACTAGCTGGCAACTTAGCCCATGCCGGAGCTTCAGTAGACCTAGCCATCTTCTCCCTTCACTTAGCAGGTGTATCCTCCATTCTAGGGGCAATTAATTTCATCACAACAGCCATCAACATAAAACCACCAGCCCTATCACAATACCAAACACCCCTATTCGTGTGATCTGTCCTAATTACCGCCGTCCTATTACTGCTCTCTCTCCCAGTCCTTGCTGCTGGCATCACCATGTTACTAACAGACCGAAACCTCAATACTACATTCTTCGACCCTGCTGGAGGGGGAGATCCAGTCCTGTATCAACATCTCTTCTGATTCTTCGGCCACCCAGAAGTCTATATTCTGATCCTCCCAGGTTTTGGAATCATCTCTCACGTAGTAACCTACTACGCAGGCAAAAAAGAACCATTCGGCTATATAGGAATAGTATGAGCTATACTATCTATCGGATTCCTAGGCTTCATCGTATGAGCCCACCATATATTTACAGTAGGAATAGACGTAGATACTCGAGCATACTTCACATCCGCCACCATAATCATTGCTATTCCAACTGGCATTAAAGTCTTTAGCTGATTAGCCACACTACACGGAGGAACCATTAAATGAGACCCCCCAATACTATGAGCCCTTGGTTTCATCTTCCTCTTCACCATTGGAGGCTTAACAGGAATCGTATTAGCCAACTCTTCACTAGACATCGCTTTACATGACACATATTACGTAGTTGCCCACTTCCACTATGTACTCTCAATAGGGGCTGTCTTTGCCATCCTAGCAGGATTCACCCACTGATTCCCACTATTCACCGGATTCACCCTACACCCCACATGAACCAAAGCTCACTTTGGAGTTATATTCACAGGCGTAAACCTCACCTTCTTCCCACAGCACTTCCTAAGTCTAGCGGGCATGCCACGACGATACTCAGACTACCCAGACGCCTACACCCTATGAAACACCATATCATCCATCGGCTCCTTAATCTCAATGACAGCCGTAATCATACTAATATTTATCATCTGAGAAGCCTTCGCATCAAAACGAAAAGTCCTACAACCAGAATTAACCACTACCAACATCGAATGAATCCACGGCTGCCCACCTCCTTATCACACCTTCGAAGAACCAGCCTTTGTCCAAGTACAAGAAAGGAAGGAATCGAACCCTCACACGCTGGTTTCAAGCCAACCGCATTAAACCACTCATGCTTCTTTCTTATGAGATGTTAGTAAACCAATTACATAGCCTTGTCAAGACTAAATCACAGGTGAAAACCCCGTACATCTCTCATGGCTAACCACTCACAATTCGGGTTCCAAGATGCCTCATCCCCTATCATAGAAGAACTCGTTGAATTCCACGACCACGCACTAATAGTTGCACTAGCAATCTGCAGTTTAGTCCTCTACCTCCTAGCACTCATACTAATAGAGAAACTATCCTCAAACACCGTCGACGCCCAAGAAGTAGAATTAATCTGAACAATCCTACCAGCTATCGTCCTCATTCTACTCGCCCTCCCATCCCTACAAATCCTATACATAATAGATGAAATCGACGAACCTGATCTAACCCTAAAAGCTATCGGACACCAATGATACTGAACCTACGAATATACAGATTTCAAAGACCTAACATTCGACTCATACATGCTCCCTACAACCGAACTCCCTACAGGCCACTTCCGACTATTAGAAGTTGACCATCGCGTTGTCATCCCAATGGAATCCCCCATTCGCATTATCATCACTGCTGACGATGTCCTTCACTCCTGAGCAGTTCCTACTCTAGGGGTAAAAACCGACGCAATCCCAGGGCGACTAAACCAAACATCATTCATTACCACCCGGCCCGGAATCTTCTACGGCCAATGTTCCGAAATCTGTGGGGCTAATCACAGCTACATACCAATCGTAGTAGAATCCACACCCCTCGCCCACTTCGAGAACTGATCCTCACTACTTTCATCCTAATCATTAAGAAGCTATGCAACCAGCACTAGCCTTTTAAGCTAGAGAAAGAGGGCCATACCCCTCCTTAATGATATGCCACAACTTAACCCAAGCCCATGATTCTTTATTATACTAACATCATGACTGACCTTTTCACTAATCATCCAACCAAAACTTCTATCATTCATTCCCACCAACCCCCTATCTAACCTATCCACCCCTACTATAACCACCAAAACTACACCCTGAACCTGACCATGAATCTAAGCTTTTTTGACCAATTCACAAGCCCATGTCTCCTAGGAATTCCTTTAATTCTAATCTCAATACTATTCCCCACCCTACTACTCCCATCACCAGACAACCGATGAATTACTAATCGCCTCTCCACCCTTCAATCCTGATTCCTTCACCTAATTACAAAACAACTAATAATACCACTAAACAAAAAAGGCCACAAATGAGCCTTAATCCTTACATCACTAATGACATTCCTACTTATAATTAACCTACTAGGACTACTACCCTACACATTCACCCCCACCACCCAACTATCAATAAACATAGCTCTAGCTTTCCCGCTCTGACTTGCCACCCTTCTCACAGGAATACGTAACCAACCCTCAATCTCCCTAGGCCACCTACTGCCCGAAGGAACTCCAACCCCATTAATCCCAGCATTAATTTTAATCGAAACCACTAGCCTACTTATCCGTCCATTAGCCTTAGGAGTTCGCCTAACAGCAAATCTCACAGCAGGGCACCTACTCATCCAACTCATTTCCACAGCCTCAATTGCCCTACTCCCAACTATACCAACAGTATCCATCCTAACTACAACAATCCTCCTCCTACTAACCCTCCTAGAAGTAGCAGTAGCCATAATCCAAGCTTACGTCTTCGTCCTCCTATTAAGCCTGTACTTACAAGAAAACATCTAATGGCCCACCAAGCACACTCCTATCACATAGTAGACCCAAGCCCTTGACCCATTTTCGGCGCAGCCGCTGCCCTACTTACCACCTCAGGATTAATCATATGATTCCACCACAACTCCTCACAACTTCTAAGCCTAGGCCTACTCTCCATAATCCTAATTATAATCCAATGATGACGAGACATTGTACGAGAAAGTACATTCCAAGGTCACCACACTCCTCCAGTCCAAAAAGGCCTACGATATGGAATAATCTTATTCATCACATCCGAAGCCTTCTTCTTTCTGGGCTTCTTCTGAGCATTTTTCCACTCTAGCCTAGTCCCCACCCCAGAGCTAGGAGGGCACTGACCTCCTACAGGAATCCAACCCCTCAATCCACTAGAAGTCCCTCTACTAAATACAGCCATCCTACTAGCTTCAGGTGTCACCGTAACATGAGCCCATCATAGCATCACAGAGGGAAACCGAAAACAAGCTATCCATGCACTAACACTAACAATCCTGCTAGGATTCTACTTTACAGCACTCCAAGCCATAGAATACCATGAAGCCCCCTTCTCAATCGCTGACGGCGTATACGGGTCAACTTTTTTCGTCGCCACAGGATTCCATGGACTCCACGTAATCATTGGATCCTCCTTCCTATCAGTCTGCCTCCTACGACTAATCAAATTCCATTTCACCTCAAACCACCACTTCGGATTCGAAGCAGCAGCCTGATATTGGCACTTCGTAGACGTCATCTGATTATTCCTCTACATAACCATCTACTGATGAGGATCGTGCTCTTCTAGTATATTAATTACAATTGACTTCCAATCTCTAAAATCTGGTACAACCCCAGAGAAGAGCAATTAACATAATCACATTCATAATTACCCTATCCCTCACCCTAAGCATTATTCTAACCACACTAAACTTCTGACTTACACAAATCAACCCAGACTCAGAAAAACTATCCCCATACGAATGTGGCTTCGACCCACTCGGATCAGCTCGCCTCCCCTTCTCAATCCGATTCTTCCTCAGTAGCAATCCTGTTTCTCCTATTCGACTTAGAAATCGCACTATTACTCCCTCTCCCATGAGCCATCCAGCTTCAATCTCCCACCACTACCCTAACCTGAACCTCCATCATTCTTCTACTGCTCACACTAGGACTAATCTATGAATGAACACAAGGCGGCCTAGAGTGAGCAGAATAGACAGAAAGTTAGTCTAACCAAGACAGTTGATTTCGGCTCAACAGATCATAGCTCTACTCTATGACTTTCTTATGTCCCCCTTACACCTAAGCTTCTACTCAGCCTTCACCCTAAGCAGCCTAGGACTAGCATTTCACCGAACCCACTTAATCTCCGCTCTACTATGTCTAGAAAGCATAATACTATCCATGTACATTGCCCTATCAATCTGACCCATCGAAAATCAAGCATCATCATCCACACTAATACCAGTATTCATACTTGCATTCTCAGCCTGTGAAGCAGGTATAGGCCTAGCAATATTGGTAGCCTCCACACGAACTCACGGCTCAGACCACTTACACAACTTTAACCTACTACAATGTTAAAAATCATCCTACCTACAATCATACTCTTACCCACAGCTCTCCTATCTCCCCAAAAATTTCTATGAACAAACACCACCATATACAGTCTCCTAATCGCCACTCTCAGCCTACAATGGACTACTCCAACCTATCACCCACACAAAAACCTAACCCAATGAACCGGCATTGACCAAATCTCATCCCCCCTACTAGTTCTATCCTGCTGACTACTACCACTTATAATCATAGCAAGCCAAAACCATCTCCAACACGAGCCACCAACACGAAAACGAACATTTATCACGACTCTAATCATAATCCAACCATTCATTATCCTCGCATTCTCAACCACAGAACTGATACTATTCTACATCTCATTCGAAGCAACCCTAATTCCAACCCTGATCCTAATCACACGATGAGGAAACCAACCAGAACGCCTAAGTGCTGGCATCTACTTAATATTTTACACCCTCATCAGCTTCTTACCACTACTAGTAACAATCCTCCACCTACATACACAAATTGGCACACTACAACTAACAATACTACAACTAACCCACCCTACACTCATCAACTCATGATCAAACCTCCTATCAGGCCTAGCCCTACTAACCGCATTCATAGTAAAAGCACCCCTATACGGTCTCCACTTATGACTCCCGAAAGCCCACGTAGAAGCCCCAATTGCAGGTTCCATGCTACTTGCCGCCCTCCTCCTAAAACTAGGAGGATATGGCATCATACGTATCACCCTCCTAACAGGTCCCCTCCCAAGCCACCTACACTACCCATTTCTTACCTTAGCACTATGGGGGGCACTAATAACCAGCTCCATTTGCTTACGCCAAGCCGATCTAAAAGCACTCATTGCCTACTCCTCTGTAAGCCACATAGGCCTAGTTATCGCTGCAAGCACAATTCAAACCCATTGATCATTCTCAGGGGCAATAATCCTAATGATCTCCCACGGCCTAACTTCCTCAATATTATTTTGCCTAGCCAACACTAACTACGAACGCACACATAGCCGAATCCTCCTCCTAACACGAGGCCTCCAACCTCTCTTACCTCTCATAGCTACCTGATGGTTACTAGCAAACCTAACCAACATGGCCCTCCCACCAACAACCAACCTAATAGCAGAACTAACCATCATAATCACCCTATTCAACTGATCTTCCTTTACAATTATCCTAACCGGGATCGCAACCTTACTAACCGCCTCATACACCTTATTTATACTACTAATAACCCAACGAGGCACACTCCCGACTCACATCACATCTATCCAAAATTCAAACACACGAGAACATCTCCTAATAGCCCTCCACATCATCCCTATACTACTCCTTATCCTAAAACCAGAACTCATCTCCAGAATCCCACCCTCTATCACGCAAGTATAGTTTCAACCCAAACATTAGATTGTGATTCTAAAAATAGAAGTTAAACTCTTCTTACCTGCCGAGGGGAGGTTCAAACCAACAAGAGCTGCTAACTCTCGCATCTGAGTCTAAAACCTCAGTCCCCTTACTTTTAAAGGATAACAGTAATCCACTGGTCTTAGGAACCGCCCATCTTGGTGCAAATCCAAGTAAAAGTAATGGAACCAACATTACTCTTCAATGTTTCCATACTCATTACAATAACAATTATCATTACACCAATATTACTCCCACTACTATCAAACAAACTCCAAAATTCTCCAACCACTATCACACATACTGTCAAAACTGCCTTCCTAACCAGCCTCGTACCAACAATACTATTCATACACTCAGGCATAGAAAGTATCATCTCACACTGAGAATGAAAATTCATCATAAACTTTAAAATTCCGCTCAGCCTAAAAATAGACCAATACTCCACAATATTCCTCCCCATTGCCTTATTCGTAACATGATCCATCCTCCAATTCGCAACATGATACATAGCCTCAGAACCATACATCACCAAATTCTTCTCCTATCTCCTAATATTCCTAATTGCTATGCTAACTTTAACCATTGCCAACAACATATTTTTATTATTTATCGGCTGAGAAGGAGTTGGCATCATATCATTCCTATTAATCGGCTGATGACAAGGTCGAGCAGAAGCCAATACAGCTGCACTTCAAGCCGTCCTCTACAACCGAATCGGAGACATCGGACTCATCCTAAGCATAGCATGACTCGCATCCTCCATAAACACCTGAGAAATCCAGCAAACATTCTCCACTACCCAAACCCCAACACTCCCTCTACTCGGCCTTATTCTAGCAGCTACAGGAAAATCAGCCCAATTTGGACTCCACCCATGACTGCCAGCTGCTATAGAAGGCCCAACCCCAGTCTCCGCCTTACTTCACTCCAGCACCATAGTAGTAGCTGGCATCTTCCTCCTAATTCGCACACACCCCTTACTCGCCAACAACCAAACAGCCCTTTCCCTATGCCTCTCTCTAGGAGCCCTATCCACCTTATTTGCTGCCACATGTGCTCTCACACAAAACGACATTAAAAAAATCATTGCCTTTTCCACCTCAAGCCAACTAGGACTAATAATAGTCACTATCGGCCTAAACCTCCCCCAACTAGCCTTCCTTCATATTTCAACCCACGCATTCTTCAAAGCTATACTATTCCTATGTTCAGGCTCAATCATCCACAATCTCAATGGGGAACAGGACATTCGAAAAATAGGGGGGCTACAAAAAATGCTCCCCACAACTACATCCTGCCTAACCATCGGAAACTTAGCCCTAATAGGAACCCCATTCCTAGCAGGATTCTACTCAAAAGACCTCATCATCGAAAGCCTAAACACCTCCTACCTAAATACCTGAGCACTACTCCTAACATTACTCGCCACAACATTTACTGCAACTTACAGCCTACGCATAACCTTATTAGTCCAAGCAGGACATACCCGCATGATCACAACCCCCTCAATAAACGAAAACAACTCAACAATCACCAACCCAATTACCCGCCTCGCCCTAGGAAGCATCATAGCTGGACTACTCATCACATCCTACATTACCCCCACAAAAACTCCCCCAATAACCATACCCACCCTCACAAAAACCGCAGCCATCATCGTCACAATATTAGGCATCATCCTAGCCCTAGAACTTGCAAACACAACACACACCCTAACCCAACCAAAACAAAATACCTACCTGAACTTCTCCTCCACACTAGGATACTTCAACCACTTAACACACCGCCTCAGCTCCACAAAACTACTAAACAATGGCCAAAAAATCGCCTCCCACCTAATCGACTTATCCTGATACAAAAAAATAGGCCCAGAAGGACTTGCCGATCTACAACTCATAGCAACTAAAACTTCAACCACCCTCCATACTGGACTAATCAAAACCTACCTAGGAACCTTTGCCCTCTCTATCCTCATTATTATACTATCAACATAAACCAAGTTAATGGCCCCCAACCTTCGAAAATCCCATCCCCTTCTAAAAATAATCAACAACTCCCTAATCGATCTACCTACCCCATCAAACATCTCTGCCTGATGAAACTTCGGATCTCTCCTAGGCATTTGCCTAACAACACAAATCCTAACCGGCCTACTACTAGCCGCACACTACACTGCAGACACAACCCTAGCCTTCTCATCCGTTGCTCATACATGCCGAAACGTACAACACGGTTGACTAATCCGCAACCTACATGCAAACGGAGCCTCATTCTTCTTCATCTGCATCTACCTCCACATCGGACGAGGTTTATACTATGGCTCATACCTGTACAAAGAAACCTGAAACACAGGAGTTATCCTCCTACTTACCCTCATAGCTACTGCCTTCGTAGGCTACGTCCTACCATGAGGACAAATGTCATTTTGAGGGGCTACAGTCATCACCAATCTCTTCTCAGCCGTCCCATATATCGGCCAAACCCTTGTAGAATGAGCTTGAGGGGGTTTCTCAGTAGACAATCCCACATTAACTCGATTCTTCACTTTACACTTCCTCCTTCCATTCATAATTATGGGCCTCACCCTAATCCACCTCACCTTCCTTCACGAGTCCGGCTCAAACAACCCCCTAGGCATTGTATCAAACTGCGATAAAATCCCATTCCACCCCTATTTTTCCTTAAAAGATATCCTAGGATTCATACTCATACTACTCCCACTCATAACCCTAGCTCTATTCTCACCAAACTTACTAGGAGACCCAGAAAACTTCACCCCAGCAAACCCCCTAGTCACACCTCCCCATATCAAACCAGAATGATATTTCTTATTTGCGTATGCCATCCTACGTTCAATTCCAAACAAACTAGGAGGTGTACTAGCCTTAGCTGCCTCCGTACTAATCCTCTTTCTGGCCCCACTCCTCCACAAATCTAAACAACGTACAATAACCTTCCGCCCCCTCTCCCAACTCCTATTCTGAACCCTAACCGCCAACCTTCTTATCCTAACATGAGTTGGCAGCCAACCAGTGGAACATCCATTCATGATCATCGGCCAACTAGCTTCCCTTACCTACTTCACAATCCTCCTAGTCCTTTTCCCGATCACCGGGGCCCTAGAAAACAAAATACTAAACTACTAAAAATACTCTAATAGTTTACAAAAAACATTGGTCTTGTAAGCCAAAGAACGAAGACTACACCCCTTCTTAGAGTTGCCTACCCCCCAACAAATCAGAAAAAAAGGACTTAAACCTCTATCTCCAACTCCCAAAGCTGGTATTTTACATTAAACTATTCTCTGACTCCCCTAAACTGCCCGAATTGCCCCACGAGATAACCCCCGTACAAGCTCCAACACCACAAACAAAGTCAACAACAAACCCCACCCCGCCATCAAAAACAGCCCCGCCCCCCACGAATAAAACATAGCCACACCACTAAAATCCAATCGAACCGAAAACATCCCCCCACTATCCACAGTAACCACCCCAAAATTTCAACATTCAACAAACCCCCCAACAACCATACCCATAACAAGCACCAAAACAAGCCCCACAACGTACCCTACAACACGCCAATCCCCTCAAGCCTCAGGATACGGATCCGCTGCCAGAGACACAGAATATACAAAAACCACCAACATTCCCCCTAAATACACCATAAATAACACTAAAGACACAAAAGAAACCCCCAAACTCAACAATCACCCACACCCCACAACAGATGCCAGCACCAACCCAACTACCCCATAATACGGCGAAGGATTAGACGCAACTGCCAACCCTCCCAATACAAAGCACAACCCTATAAAAAACATAAAATAAGTCATCAGAAATTTCTGTTTGGCTTTTCTCCAAAACTCGCGGCCCGAAAAGCCGCTGTTGTAACTTCAACTACAGAAACCCCTAAAAAACGACCCCCCCCTACCCCCCCATGTACGGGATTACATTCAATTATATACCACATAATACATTACATTAATGTAGGAAATACATCACATTTAATGTAAGGAACACATTACATCAATGCAAGAGACACATATTAATGTATGCTTTACAACTATCAACATATACACGGGCATAAACCCTCTCCCCCACTATACTACCAAACGGACAGGGAACTTCAATGCACCAAGACTCACACCACACTCGGACTAAACCCATAACCACCAACAACTGTATATACCACTCCCGAAGCATACGGCAGTGCTTTAGAACAAGTCATGAATGGTTCAGGTCATAGTACCGCAACACTCTCTCGACGTGCCGGTTTCTCGGACCAGGTTATTTATTAGTCGTTCTACTCACGTGAAATCAGCAACCCGGCGTTAGTAAGATCCTACGTTACTAGCTTCAGGACCATTCTTTCCCCCTACACCCCTAGCACAACTTGCACTTTTGCGCCTCTGGTTCCTATGTCAGGGCCATAACTTGGTTAATCCTTTAACCTTGCTCTTCACCGATACATCTGGTAGGCTATATATCACCATTGTCTCTCTTAATCGCGGCATTTTCCCTTTTTGGCACTTTTGGTTCCCTTTTTTTTTTCTGGGGTCTTCAACCTGCCCTCCGGTGCAGCGGGTGCTTAGAATTTATATACGTGAGCATACATGGTATTCGTCCGGTTTGTCGCCCTCGAGAGTTGATTAATGAGACGGTTTCATGTATATGGGGAATCAATCTTGACACTGATGCACTTTGTTTTCCATTTGGTTATGGTGTGTCCACAGACTCTTATTTATGCTGCTATTTAGTGAATGCTCGTTGGACATGATTTTTTACTTTTACACTTCCTCTAACTTTCTTAACAACACTAGGAGTTTTCGACCAAATTTAACAACGTTTATCATCATGAATTTTATTCACACATTTTTTCCATGTCATCAATACTGGAGTTACATTAATAAACAAATCCCATATATTTCGTACACATACACATCAACACAAACCAAAATATACTAAGGGAACCCCCCTAGAAACAACAAAACACTAACACAAACAAAAACACAAGCCCAAAAATCAAACAACGAACAAATAAACCCAAATCAGACAATAC